CAGGATTCGAACCCGTGACATTTTGTACCCAAAACAAACGCGCTACCAAGCTGCGCTACATCCCTTTCAATTGGTCTACAGTGTCATTGTAGAGAATCCCTGTTTTGTTTTCCATATCTTTATTTCTTCCATTGATATAGATAAATATCTTGTCATTTCTTCTTTTTGGTTTCATATAAATATAATTATACTAAATAAAAATAGTAAGGGACTTCTATTATATTTCTATTATAATATTATATTTCTATTATATTAAAGTATGAAATAAATATGAGACCCTGGAAAAAAATGACTATTTTTCGCGAATTTCTGGCCTAAAGGGGCATGTTTGTTTCTTTTAAGATTAAATAAAAAAGTACAATCTATTTTGTACATTTCAACTTGAATTAGGGATTCCGCGTACAAATAAAAGCGGCCGGTCATTAAGTACATATACACATCTGGTTATATATGTATTACCATTATGTATTAGAAATAATAAAGAAGGAGGAGAATTTAAAATGCGAGATCTAAAAACATATCTCTCCGTGGCACCGGTAGTAAGTACTCTATGGTTCGGATCTTTAGCAGGTTTATTGATAGAGATCAATCGTTTTTTTCCCGATGCGTTGATATTCCCCTTTTTTTAATTCTTGTTATTAATATGGTATGGTAGGGGGGAAAGGGATTAGTTACAGATATTTGATTCTATCTCTAATCCCTTCCCTTTTTTTTTCTAACATATATTCGAAAAAAAAGAAGGGGGGGGGGGGGGTTTCCCCCTCGTTGAAACTAATAACTCGGGCCAGGCTCAAATTTAAATAAAATTAATAAAAAATTAGAGTGAAATGTGATGGTTGGGGCAACAATATCATAGAAGATGCTTAAAAAAAAATGAAATGCTGTTTGGTAATTTAAAATTCGAAATCTAGTAATATAGCTAGAAATCATTATATTACTTAATTTATTACTATAATTGTTATTTTTACTATATTGATTTATTGCAACGAAATCTTTCTTTCATAATTAGATTTCGAGTTACCTGTTTTTTTTGTTCCTTTCTTCTTCCTCATTTCGGATCGGAAAATTAAAGAATTGAATGAATCAAAAACCAAAGGAGGCTCATGGCCAAGGGTAAAGATGTCCGAGTAACGGTGATTTTGGAATGTACCAGTTGTGTTCGAAATCGTGTTAATAAGGAATCAACGGGCATTTCCAGATATATTACTCAAAAGAATCGACATAATACGCCTAGTCGATTGGAATTGAAAAAATTCTGTCCCTGTTGTTACAAACATACGATTCATGGGGAGATAAAGAAATAGATCGAACCGGTCCCTCGTGTGTCAGTTTTCCGTTCCAAGTAAGATTAAAAATGACATATTAGATATATCTAATATATATTAATTTAAATATAAACAAACCAAATCCTATTTCGATCAGATCAACTGTGATGGAGAATTAAGAAATAGGATTCGGGTCTTTTCTTTAGGATAAGGAATAAACAAAAGGATAAGGAATAAACAAACCATGGATAAATCCAAGCGAATCTTTCTGAAATCCAAGCGATCTTTTCGTAGGCGTTTGCCTCCGATCCAATCGGGGGATCGAATTGATTATAGAAACATGAGTTTAATTAGTCGATTTATTAGCGAACAAGGAAAAATATTATCTAGACGGGTGAATCGATTGACCTTAAAACAACAACGATTAATTACTATTGCTATAAAACAAGCTCGTATTTTATCTCCGTTACCTTTTCTTAATAATGAGAAACAATTTGAAAGAAGCGAGTCAACCACTAGAACTCCGGGTCTTAGAACCAGAAAAAAATAGGATGACTCTTGAATTGAATCAAAAAAATTCCAATCCAAACTCAAATGCGGATTGACGCTATTTTTTCTAAAAATAGGAAATACAGATTTGATTGTCGTGTCGTTTGAAAAAAAATAGGGGAAGAAATCCTTTTTATTGAACGTGTTTCTTCATTTTGACGACGGTTTCATATTTTATCATACTAATTTCTACTCTACCTTCCCAGAGTTCATTTTCCAGGGAACTCCGTTTAAACCATTCCAACGGATTCCTTTCAATCTCTTTATTTTATGATCTCATTGGAAATCATATAAAGACAACTCTTATTTAATATAGCTATTTGGGCAAGTATTTTACGATTAAGAAGCAACTGTTTCTTGTACAGATTGTTTATTAATTTACTATAACTAAAGTATACTTTATTGTCTCGAATTACTGCATTTATACGAGTAATCCACAAACGACGAAAATCTCTCTTTTGTCTACCCCTATCCCTATGAGCCGAAACCAAAGCTCTTATTTTCTGTTGAGTAATAGTCCGAGTAAGTCTTGAATGAGCCCCGCGAAAACTTGATGCAAATAAACGTATTTTTGTTCTACGTCTTCGAGCTATATACCCTCGTTTAATTCTGGTCATTGAATAAATGAAACTTTGATGAATAACTAATTGATTTCCTTTCTTTCAGTTATTCCCTTCCCGTGTCCTAGTCTATTAATAACAAAACGGATTCTTCCAATGTATAAAATAAAAATTCCAATGGCTTTTGCTACTCTAACCTTCCCGACCACGATTTTTTTTTAGGCATTTCGCCTAGAAATAAAATAGAAATAAAAATTGTATTGATACTAGGTATCAAAAACACATAGTAAATAAAAAGTAATAAATAAAAATAGATTCTAGTGGGTTCCATCGTTTCTATGGTTACTTCTTAAACGGCGAGGTCCTCTCTATACACCGGAGCCCTTCCTTCATTTAATGAATGTTATTGTTAACTTGTACAGTTCACATCCTTTGGCTCTACCAAAAATTATCTAGTACTAGGTCTTTCACAACGAGATCTATTTATACAGTAACGGTATTTAATTATGAAGATTTGCTGAGTAGCTGACCCTGTTAGTCCGTTCTTGCAAGAATAAGGCCTAAAATTTTGACTTTTTAAAATAAGATTTCCCCTGCTTAATGAATACCATTTGCTATCAATGGGGAATCCTTTCTCATCTTAAATTTAAAATTGAGGTGATTGGATTTGCACCAACGGGAACCATACATTTGATACCCCAATCGAAGGATAGATCTTTTTTTTAAGTTATTGAATATTTAATGGAGTTCGTCCATTCTATCCTACTCACTGGTACCGATTGGTGATACTGGATCAATTGTTTTCTTTCTTTTATCCTAGTCCACGGTCTGAACGAGTCGCACATACACCCTAGTACATGTTCCTCGTCGCTGAGGACATCCTCCAAGAGCGGGGGATTTCGTGACATTTCTGATTGGCTGTCTTGTGTTTCTAATAAGTTGTTTAATAGTTGGCATGTTGAATCATATATATATAATGGGCTGGTTTAGATCGATCTTAACCGGATGCTTAGGAATTTTTTTTTCTATATTAGAAATTTCTAATATAGAATAGTAAATTCGGTAAGAAGAAAAAATATCAAATCACGAATTCATGTGAAATCCTTGTTCTTTTTTATTCAGTCGCTACAAGATCAACAATTCCATGAGCTTGGGCTTCTGTTGCTGACATAAAAACATCTCTTTCCATGTCTTCAGATACAACCCATAAGGGTTTGCCTGTCCTTTGTGCATAAACCCTTGTGATGGTTTCGCGCAGTTTCAACAGCTCTTCCGCTTCCAAGACAAATTCTCCCGTCTGTGCCTCATAAAAAGAACTAGCGGGTTGATGGATCATTACCCTGATAATATAATATATGATATAACATAAAAAATGTTTCTTCTATACTCGCATGATGAAAGTGAAAGTTGAGTAGATAAAGACTAATCAAAAAAGATAGAATTGAACAACCGTACAGGCATCTTTTGCGCATTGCATACGGCTCTATAATGGAATTTACTTTTTTTTACCTTACTTACATTGAAGAAATAGAAAATAAATGATAGAGTCTATCAGACTCAGGTTGGTAAATGATCCAATAACCACCCTTCCTTTTGTAGTAGTTCAAAAATACTATAAAAATACTATGATGGTTCCGTTGCTTTATATATTTATTTCGTCTGTTATTTAGCAATCCCAAAGTTTCTTTTTTTTTTCAAATAAAAAAACAAGATTTATTTTTATATTCTTTTATAACCTAAATATTGTTAGCCCCCTGGTGTGAAAACAAAAAAGTTTGTGACGCTGAAATAGGCCTCCCGACGGATTGACTAAACTCGAAAATGCCTTTTTATCTCATACTACTCTTTCGATACGTAATCTAACGGTTTAAATAAAAAACATTTCTCATATCGAATTCGAAGTGCCATGCTATTATTACTTAAATATTCATATAGAGCGAAGGCATAGTTTTTTTTTTCTCTCAAATCAAATAAAAAACTCATTGGCGCCGAGCGTGAGGGAATGCTAAACGTTTGGTAATTTCCCCTCCGACAAGAATAAAAGATCCCATCGAAGCGGCTAATCCCATGCATATTGTCTGTATATCTGGTCGCACAAATTGCATAGTATCATAAATAGCTACTCCGGGTATTACCCACCCGCCAGGAGAGTTTATAAACAAATACAGATCTTTGGTATCATCCTCTATGCTGAGATATACCATAAGACCAATAAGTTGATTCGAGATCTCGCTATCAACCCCTTGGCCTAAAAAAAGTAATCTTTCTCGATAAAGTCGGTTGATTGGGATAAAATGGTATCCCTTAGAAACCGTACATGCACCTTTTGATGCATACGGTTCAACAAAAATCATTAATAAAGGGAATCAATGTGTAGATTCTAGCTTTTTTTTTCATAACAGGGTTTTTAACTTATAACTTAACTTAATAAAAATAAATAAAATGGACTTTTCTTTCATTTTTGAAGAAAGATGAGTTTTGGCCTGTTTTGTTTATCTAAAAAAAATTGCTAAGCTTATCTGACTAACTTCTCATTGATGTATTGTTTCATCGAGATACAATTTAAACCGCGATGTAATTTTCTTGTTCCTGACTGGGCTTCTTCAATTTTTTTAGGTTTATGCTCTACTCCGCGTAAAGATCCGCCCGATTTGGATTTGTACATATAGGACAAATGCCCCAATACCACGTCCTTTTGCTACGACTTCCCTATTTTTTTTTCGATTTATTTCATGTCTTCCAACAAATATTCAATGCATTCATCATATTACTCGATTGATTAACATCACTTTTATTTCTAAATATCTAAATAAATCGAAATAACTAAAATATGATATTAAGTCATAATCATAAATATATTAAATATATTTATTACCAATTGGTTTTTTTCTAAACGGAGCCTGGATACTTCATTTAATTGGTCTAACCAAGCCAACCATAAATTATTCTAATTGATAATATTAATCCGTATACCCTCCCTAAAAAATGGATCTAATTGCACTTCACGCTCCAAATTTTTGATAATTGAATCAATCTTTCTCGGGCGAAAGAGGGAATATCTCGATCGGGGAAGAGAACGGGGAAATACCGTACGCCCAATATATCTGACAAGTCGCACTATACGTCAATCCACAATGCATCTTCCTCTCCAGGACTTCGGAAGGGTACTCTTGGAACACCAATAGGCATTAAATAAAAGAAAATTAAGTACTATATCTCACTTTGATGTGAAAGCGTAACAGTGGGTTTAGTGACCTAATGCTATTGATTTTATTATCCTATTTTATCCATAGATTGACTAAGTTCATAAAATAAAAAAAGAAGACAAAAATAAATTAAGGAAAATTCTTACAAATGAGTTTTTTGAATGATGAACAAATATATATAGATTCACGCATATAAAATGGTATCAACCCCTTACCATTGCGTATTGTTACTTATCGGGTATAGAATAGATCTGCTTCTTTTTGTTCCTACGAACAAAAAAGTTTCATTATTACTAAAAATAATTATTACGCAAAGCATCAAACAAATATTAATCCTTTCCCCGAGAGAATCCCCTAAAAAAGGGGGTCCATAGCATAGCTTTTTCCAATGCAATAAAGTTACATTGTGTCTATTTTTCGTTGATAAAGGGGTATTTCCATGGGTTTGCCTTGGTATCGTGTTCATACCGTCGTATTGAATGATCCGGGTCGTTTGATTGCTGTCCATATAATGCATACAGCTCTGGTTGCTGGTTGGGCCGGTTCGATGGCTCTATACGAATTAGCCGTTTTTGATCCTTCTGATCCTGTTCTTGATCCAATGTGGAGACAGGGTATGTTCGTTATACCCTTCATGACTCGTTTAGGAATAACGAATTCGTGGGGCGGTTGGAGTATCACCGGGGGGACTGTAACGAATCCGGGTATTTGGAGTTACGAAGGTGTGGCCGGGGCACATATTGTGTTTTCTGGCTTGTGTTTTTTGGCAGCTATCTGGCATTGGGTATACTGGGATCTAGAAATATTTACTGATGAACGTACAGGAAAACCCTCTTTGGATTTGCCTAAAATCTTTGGAATTCATTTATTTCTCTCCGGGGTGGCTTGCTTTGGTTTTGGTGCATTTCATGTAACAGGATTGTATGGTCCTGGAATATGGGTGTCCGATCCTTATGGACTAACCGGAAGGGTACAGGCCGTAAATCCAGCGTGGGGTGTGGAAGGTTTTGATCCTTTTGTTCCGGGAGGAATAGCTTCTCACCATATTGCAGCAGGGACCTTAGGCATATTGGCAGGCCTATTTCATCTTAGTGTTCGTCCGCCCCAACGCCTATACAAAGGATTACGTATGGGAAATATTGAAACCGTCCTTTCCAGTAGTATTGCTGCTGTCTTTTTTGCAGCTTTTGTAGTTGCTGGAACTATGTGGTATGGTTCAGCAACTACCCCGATTGAATTGTTTGGTCCGACGCGCTATCAATGGGATCAAGGATACTTCCAACAAGAAATATATCGAAGAATTGGTGCTGGCTTAGCCGAAAATCAAAGTTTATCTGAAGCTTGGTCTAAAATTCCTGAAAAACTAGCTTTTTATGATTACATCGGCAATAATCCGGCAAAAGGGGGATTATTCAGAGCGGGTTCAATGGACAACGGGGATGGAATAGCTGTTGGGTGGTTAGGACATCCTATCTTTAGAGATAAAGAGGGGCATGAACTTTTTGTACGTCGTATGCCGACGTTTTTTGAAACATTTCCAGTTGTTTTGGTCGATGGGGACGGAATTGTTAGAGCTGATGTTCCTTTTAGACGGGCAGAATCAAAATATAGTGTCGAACAAGTAGGTGTAACTGTTGAGTTCTATGGCGGCGAACTGAATGGAGTCAGTTATAGTGACCCTGCTACTGTGAAAAAATATGCTAGACGTGCTCAATTGGGTGAAATTTTTGAATTAGACCGTGCTACTTTGAAATCCGATGGTGTTTTTCGTAGCAGTCCAAGGGGTTGGTTTACCTTTGGGCATGCTTCGTTTGCTTTGCTCTTCTTCTTCGGACACATTTGGCATGGTGCTAGAACCCTGTTTAGAGATGTTTTTGCTGGTATTGATCCAGATTTAGATGCTCAAGTGGAATTTGGGGCATTCCAAAAACTTGGAGATCCAACTACAAGAAGACAGGGAGTTTGATACATATTGCTTTGTTACCTTTCGTTTTTATTTTATTTGACTGACTATAGGGTTAGGGTACCGGATAAATCTTGATTTGCCATTTGTCCTTTTATCCGGGAGACGATCCAAAATAAACAGCTATGGAAGCTATAATTGTAAACCACGATCGAATCTATGGAAGCATTGGTTTATACATTCCTTTTAGTCTCAACTCTAGGAATAATTTTTTTCGCTATCTTTTTTCGCGAACCGCCTAAAGTTCCAACTAAAAAGTAAAATGGTGAAATGATTTTTCATTATCTCAATTGAAAGTAATGATCCTCCCAACAGTGGGAGGATCGTTACTTCGACTAGTCCCCGTGTTCCTCGAATGGATCTCTTAGTTGTTGAGAGGGTTGCCCAAACGCAGTATATAAGGCGTACCCGGTAAAACTTACAAGTAACCCAGATAAAAAGATGGCAACTAGGGTTGCTGTTTCCATTATTATATAGTTTTAAGACATTATGTAGTTTTAAGACCACAATGGATCTATGATAAGATCATTTATTTACAACGGAATGGTATACAAAGTCAACAGATCTTAATGAATATAAAATATTATGGCTACACAAACCGTTGAGGGTAGTTCTAGATCTGGCCGCCCAAAACGAACTAATGCTGGGAGTTTATTGAAACCATTGAATTCAGAATATGGTAAAGTAGCTCCTGGTTGGGGAACTACTCCTTTGATGGGTCTCGCAATGGCTCTATTTGCAGTATTTCTATCTATTATTTTGGAGATTTATAATTCTTCCATTTTACTAGATGGAATTTCAATGAATTAGATTTCATGAATTAGATTTACAAGAACCATTAACTTTACAAGAACCATTAACTAGCTTTTTCAATACAAAGCGAAGCATTTAGTTTTCTGATTTTTATCCCAGTTTATTTTGGTAGTTCGACCGTGGAATTTCTTTTTTCTGTATTTCCGGAATATGAGTGTGTGACTTGTTATAATTGATCCTATGGCTAGTACAGAGAATAGATCTGTCATCTTGATAGAGATGGTTTTACTTCGTCGGATATTCATTTTAGTATCTGGAGCACGGAATATATGAAATAGATTACTATAGATTACTAAAGTATTAGAACTATGATTCATACTTAATAGTCAGACCTCGTGGCCGGACTTCAAAAATTTTTTTAAAGAGTTAAAAGTTATAAATAGAAAGATTTTTTTTCTTTCAAACTTCCGTTTAGGCTTATTTTGATCAAAGGACAAAGATTTTTTTTTGATTTTTCGTCATTAGATCTAGTCATTGAATAAGTGATGATCCAACGGTTCTTACTCAGGGAATTTTGGGACTTAGTTTGAGAAGGTTTTATTGAATCGTCGTGGTTCTAGTATGAATCTGAGGTTTTAATCGATTCATAGGGTCTTAACAAGAGAATTCCTATCAATAAAAAAACAGCAGTAAAGCCGCATTACACATAAATAACAACAAAGAAAATAGGTAAATAGAAGATTCAAGAGGCCTATAATGATCAATATAGAGATGAATGAGCCGACTTGATTTTTTGGCATTATAACCACAAAGAATAGTTTTCGGGTTTTTTATTCTTTACATATCTTAAGAAAAAAAAAAGGAATGCATAGAATTCATAAATTTAAAACTTTCTATTCCACACATCCGTTAGAACTATAGTATTGGGGTGTTTATGTTTGAGCCGTACGAGATGAAATTTTCATATACGGTTCTCGGGGGGGGTCTCCTTGGTTTACCTATCTCAATAAAATCTATGATTGGTTCGAAGAACGTCTTGAGATTCAGGCAATTGCAGATGATATAACTAGTAAATATGTTCCTCCTCACGTCAACATATTTTATTGTCTAGGAGGAATTACGCTTACTTGTTTTTTAGTACAAGTAGCTACGGGATTTGCTATGACTTTTTATTATCGTCCAACCGTTACAGAGGCTTTTGCTTCTGTTCAATATATAATGACTGAAGCTAACTTTGGTTGGTTAATCCGATCAGTTCATCGATGGTCGGCAAGTATGATGGTCCTAATGATGATTCTGCACGTATTTCGTGTGTATCTCACCGGTGGTTTTAAAAAACCTCGTGAATTGACTTGGGTTACTGGTGTGGTTTTGGGTGTATTGACCGCATCTTTTGGTGTAACTGGTTATTCCTTGCCTTGGGACCAAATTGGTTATTGGGCAGTAAAAATTGTAACGGGCGTGCCCGATGCTATTCCTGTAATAGGATCGCCCCTGGTAGAGTTATTACGCGGAAGTGCTAGTGTGGGACAATCCACTTTGACCCGTTTTTATAGTTTACACACTTTTGTATTACCTCTTCTTACTGCCGTATTTATGTTAATGCACTTCCTAATGATACGTAAACAAGGTATTTCGGGCCCTTTATAAGGAAAACTCTATACCATTAATATTTTGAATTAATCATTTATCACTTGGGGTAGG